TATGTAAACTTCATTTGTATGATAAATATAGCAGTAAATATTTTAATATTTATACCTACTTTATTTAATTCATTTGATATCATAAAAAAAAAAAAGAACTGTTATTTAAAAAAGAATTTATATTTACTATGAGTGACGAAGTCATCTAATGACTCTTTAGGAAATCCTATACTTTACGTGTGGTCAACATATGTAGTATATATTTATGTGATGTACACATATATTATAAATATATATATATACATATATATATGTATAATATATATATATATATGTATATATAATATATATAATTCTCTTTATACTAAAGAGAATTATATATATATATAATATAAATATATGTATATACATTTATATATGTATATATAATATTAATATATGAGTATATAAAATAAAATATATAATACTTATGTTTTTCTCTTTTATATAAAAAGAAAAAAAAGAGAAAAACATACTTCTTTCTTTCCGGCTAGGTCCCCCCCCCCAAGAAAGTTTGATTCTTGCTTTAATATTAGTTTTTTAAAAAATTTACATGTAAATTTGATAGTGGAGATATAGCAAATAAAATTTCAATTCATGTCGCAGTAACTAGTATTAGACTACTTATTATTAAGGTTTAGTTATTTAAATTAAGGTTTGAATTAATTTGTGCCAGCATTCGCGGTTATACTCTAAATTCTAATTAATATTTTTGGTGAAAATTAATTTTTATTTTAATTATTAAGATAATAGATTTTATGGGGGTAAAATCTTTATTTTTATATTTAAAATTATTTATTATTATTCCGAATTATATTCTTAACCTGGATTAGATACCCAGTTTTATTTTTGGGGGTTTCCTTAGTAGTAAGATTTAAAACTTAAAGAATTTGGCGGTAAATTAATCTTTACAGAGGAACCTGTTTTATAATCGATAGTCCACGTTTTTTTTTGCTAATTTATTTATTTATATACCGTTGTTTTTAAAATTAATCTTAAGATTAATTTTAAATCTTTTTTTAAGAGAAAATCAAATCAAGGTTTAGTTATTAATTAGAAAAAATTGGTTACAATAATTTAAAATTACATTTTGTTTTTTCATGTTAAAAATAATAAGTTGGATTTGTAAGTAAAAAAAATATTTTAGCAAATTTGGAATAGTTCTAGTTTATGTACACATCGCCCGTCATTCTCGTTATAAGATGAGACAAGTCGTAACAAAGTAGATTTGCTGGAAAGGAGGTCTTGATAGTAAAATATAGCTTAACTAAAGTGTTTTACTTACACTGAAATGATCGTTTTAAAATTAAAATGTATTTTATTCTGTTTTATAGTTTTTACTTAAAGGCTATTTTTAATTTAGTTGTTAAAAAAGTATTTTTATTAATCTATCAGTGTTGTAAGTTTAAAATAATAGTTAAATACCATAAAGTTGAGGTTTAATATAAATTACCTTTTGTATTAGGGGGTATTTAATTTTTAAATTATTTATTTTTCTCGAAAAATAAATAGCTATATTAATGTAAAAAGTAGTAGAATTTATTTTTAAATACTTTATTATGGAGGAGAAATTTTATTTCGGTTTATTTTATATCTAGTTTTTTTTTAAATTAAATTTAATTTAACTTAATTAAATTAGTTAATTAATTTTTAATTGATTATATATTTAAGTTAATATTTAAGGGGATAATCTCTTAAATTTAATTTACTCAGAAATTTTATTTACTTTATTTATTTTATTTAGGCTTAGAAACAGTTATTTTAGATTAAGTTAAATTTCATAATTATTTAATTAATGTATTTATTTTAATTAATTCTGATTCGTACAAAAAATGTTTTTTATTTTAAAACTTTTCGATTATAATGATACTATGAGTAATATTTTATTTTAAGTTTATTTTTAAAAGAAAATAAGTTATATAAACTCGGCAATAATAAATTTGAATGTTTAACAAAAACATTTCTTTTAATTTAGTTTTAAAGTATAGTCTGCCCACTGAATTTTTAAAGGGCCGCGGTATTCTGACCGTGCAAAGGTAGCATAATCATTAGCCTTTTAATTGAAGGATTGAATGAATGGCTTAACAATTTTATTCTTTATTTAGTTTATTATATGAAATTTAAATTATAGTAAAAATTCTGTAGTTTTCTTGTAAGACGATAAGACCCTATAGATCTTTATTATAAACCCTTAAGTACAATTTGGGGGAGTTGTACTTAAGGGTTTATAATTTTATTGGGGCAATATTTAGAATAAAAATAATTTCTTTTATCTATTTAATAAGATTTTTAATCCATTATTTTGAACTTAAAAAGTTACCTTAGGGATAACAGCGTTATATTTTTGGAGAGTTCTTATCGATAAAATATCTTGCGACCTCGATGTTGAATTAAAGTTTCTGGTTAGGGCAGCATTTAATTAAGATAGTCTGTTCGACTATAAAAACTTTACATGATTTGAGTTCAAACCGGCGTAAGCCAGGTTGGTTTCTATCTTCAAGATAATTTTAATCTTTTTAGTACGAAAGGATCAAACGATTTTAATACTTAGCTAATTTGGCAGAAATTGTTTTTGATTTAGAATCTTTATATTTGAGTTAAAATACTTTAATTTAGTGGATTATTGATTTTTTTTTTATATTTATTTCTTACCTGTTGTTATTAGTTGGGGTTTTAATTAGTGTTGCTTTTATAATTTTATTAGAGCGTAAGGTATTAGGATACATTCAATTGCGTAAAGGCCCTAATAAGGTGGGTCTTATTGGTATTATTCAGTCTTTTAGAGATGCCATTAAATTATTTATTAAGGAGCAATTTTTTCCTGATAAAAGAAACTTCATAATCTATTATTTTTCTCCGGTTGCTTCTTTATTCATTGTATTATTTTTGTGGGTTCTTATGCCTTTAAAAATAAATACAATTAATTTAATGCTTGGGGGCCTATTTTTTTTTTGTTGCACTAGATTTGGAGTATATTGCCTAATTGGAAGTGGATGGTCTTCTAATTCTAATTATGCTCTAATTGGTGCCATTCGTGGAATTGCACAAACTGTTTCTTACGAAGTAAGAATGGCCTTGATTTTTTTGAGCTTAATTTTTTTGGTCAATTCATATAATTTCTTTTCTTTTTTTTATGATCAGGGGTCAGTTTGATTTGTTTTTTTCTTTCTTCCAATTTTCTTTTGTTGGTATACATCAATATTAGCTGAGACAAATCGCACTCCCTTTGACTTTGCTGAGGGAGAATCTGAATTAGTTAGTGGATTCAATGTTGAGTATTCTAGAGGGGGGTTCGCCCTACTGTTTTTAGCCGAATATGCCAGTATTATTTTTATGAGTTATTTTGTAATTATTTTATTGCTTGGGGGCTTACAATATGGGTTTATTTTAAATAATTTAATAGGAATGTTTTTTATTTATAGTTTTCTATGAATTCGCTCATGTCTTCCTCGGTACCGATACGATAAACTAATAAATTTAGCGTGAAAAATTTATTTGCCAGTTTCTCTTTTTTTTATGGTTTCTTATGTTTTTTTAAAAATTATTACTTTATTCAGTGGTTTTTTAAATTTTAAAAGAAAACTAGTAAAGGAATTAAACCTTTTTAATTTGTTTTCAAGACAAGTGCTTGGTCAGTCAGCCAACTAATTATAAAACGGTTTTATCTCATGTCTTTTGAATGATTGGGTTTAAAATAAAATAGCTAAAGTAAATTACTGTTAATACCTGCCCTAGTATAATATAGGGGTCTTCCACAGGTCGAGCCCCAATTCATGTTAATAGGATAACAACATTTAATAAAGATCAAAATATAATCCTGTTTAAGGGGTAGAATTGTGTGCCCCCAACTATTGCCTTTTGTGTAAAAGGTAAAATAAATAAAATGGCAATAGACAGGACCAAGGCAATAACTCCTCCAAGCTTATTTGGAATAGATCGTAGAATTGCGTAGGCAAATAAAAAGTATCACTCAGGTTGAATGTGCACTGGTGTGACTAGTGGATTGGCTGGAATAAAATTTTCGCAATCCCCCAGCAGATAGGGGGATACTATGCTTATTATCACTAGAGCTCAAATTATTACAATAAATCCAAATACATCCTTAGTTGAAAAAAAGGGGTGAAAGGAAATTTTTTCCGCGCTTGAATTAATTCCAATAGGGTTATTAGACCCTGTTTGATGTAGAAATAATAGATGAATTATTACCATAGCTGCAATGATAAAAGGAAGTAAGAAGTGTAGAGAAAAGAATCGTGTTAGGGTGGCATTATCAATTGCGAACCCCCCTCATACCCACTGGACTATAGTCGTCCCTAAGTAGGGAACTGCTGATAGTAGATTAGTGATTACTGTTGCCCCTCAAAAAGATATTTGTCCTCATGGTAGAACATACCCCACGAAGGCGGTTCCTATTACTAGAAATAAAATTAATACTCCCACTGCCCAAGTTTCTTTATAAAGATAAGAGGCATAATATATGCCTCGCCCAATATGTAAATAAATGCAAATAAAAAAAAATGAGGCTCCGTTAGCATGTATAACACGCAATAGTCAACCATAGTTTACATCTCGTATAATGTAAATAACGCTAGAAAATGCTAGCGATACATCCCCAGCATAGTGTATAGCTAGAAATAGCCCTGATATAATTTGAATTATTAGGCATACCCCCAGCAAAGACCCGAAGTTTCATCACGCGGAAATGTTTATCGGTGTAGGAAGTTCTACTAATGATCCATTAATGATTCTGATTAAGGGGTGTGTTTTTCGTAAATTTTTCATTAATTTTTTGTTGAGCGAACCGGCCCTATTTTGTTTCTTGTAATTTTTACTACTACAATCAAAGTAATAAGTAAATAGAATATTCTAACTAGGGTCGGGGTTATAGTTGTTTCTGTTATTATTTTGTAAAAGTTTAGCGCCATGCTTATTTCTTGGGGGGCATTGAATTGTGACGAGACAACAGCTATTAAAATTACCCCGGGGGCGATAATTTTTATATTAAGCTTAAGTTTAAAACTTTCATTTGAGGCTAGGCTACAAATATAGATGAATAGAACTATTAACCCCCCTAAGAAAATCAAAAATAAAATGTAGGAGAATCAAGAGGTAGTATTAATCATTCATACTAGTAAACAAATAAAAAATGTTTGAAGAATAATGTTCGCCATTAACAGCATGGGGTGACTTAAACTTATAAAAATTAATCTTAGGGTTATGGGGACTAACAAAAAAAAGTAAATTCAAGATTTATTTAAAGAATAATATAAACTTTGGAAGTTTAAGTTAAGTAAATAACTTTTTCTTGCAGTTTATTCAAATATTTTTGATTTTTGGTTTACAAGACCAATATTTTTAATTAAATTAAATAAGCTTATTTTGATAACCTATTTTATTATACTGTTAAGAGGAATATATATTTTTAGTTCTAAACGAAAACATCTTTTACTAACTCTGTTAAGTCTTGAATTTATGGTTTTAGCCATTTTTATGGCTATTTTTATTATACTTAGCTCTTTTCACTTATTTTTTAGTTTATTATATTTGGTGTTTGCTGCCTGTGAGGGGGCTTTGGGCCTATCTATTTTAATTAGCATAAGTCGAGCATACGGGGGAGACTACTTTAGAGTTTTTAATTTTGGCTAATGACTATTTTAATTTTTGCAAGATTTTTTCTTTTAGTGGGGTTTATTGAGTGACAAAATAAGGTTTATATAAGTATACTTCTTATATTTTTTTTTTACTTGTTATTTCCATGCTATTTTGATTTTTATGTAATGTCTTTTTTTGTAGACTTAATTTCTTTTTCTCTTATTTTTTTGTCTTTTTGGCTTACCCTTCTTATGGTTTTTTCTAGTTACATAGTTATTTATAATAAAACTTCAAGAAATTTTTATTTGTTTTTAATTTTTTTATTAATAGTGGTTTTAATTTTAAGCTTTTCTTCTTCAAGCTCTTTACTTTTTTATTTTTTTTTTGAATTTTCATTGATTCCAACTCTTTTAATAATTATAGGCTGGGGATATCAGCCCGAACGTCTTCAAGCCTCTGTGTATTTTTTATTCTACACCCTATTTGGCTCTCTTCCTCTTTTGTTGGTTTTATTTTTTATAAATAACTATGGAGGAAGCTTTTTGTTCTTTCAAATAAATAACATTAATTTTTCTAGTTTTAGCCTAAGATTTATTGTTCTTTTGTTTATTATGTTAGCCTTTTTAATTAAAATGCCTATATATTTATTTCATTTGTGATTACCTAGGGCTCATGTAGAGGCTCCTGTTGCGGGATCTATGATTTTAGCAGGGGTTTTGCTAAAATTGGGGGGATACGGGATTTGTCGGGTGTTGGGCTCTTTTTCTTTTATTATTTCTTATGTTAGAGCTTGAATTATTAGTTTAAGTTTGGTTGGGATATTGTTTGTGGGTTTTATTTGTTGTCGCCTAAATGACTTTAAAGCCTTAATTGCATACTCTTCTGTAGCTCACATGGGATTAGTATTAGGTGGTATTATTTCTTTTTTTGCTTGGGGATACTCTGGGGGACTTTTAATAATAATTAGTCATGGATTAGCCTCTTCAGGTCTTTTTTGTATTGTTAACATATACTATGAGCGTATTTCTAGTCGTAGACTTTTTTTAAACAGGGGGTTATTAATACTAGTGCCTGGGTTTGGTCTAATAATTTTTTTGTTGTCTGCTGCTAATATTTCTGCTCCACCAACTATTAATCTTTTATCTGAAATTTTTCTAATGTTTAGAGTATTGGGCTATAGAAAAATAATAGTTTTATTTTTTCCTATTGGTTCTTTTATAGGAGCAGTGTTTACCATTTATATATTTTCATACTCCCAGCACGGAAAAAACTTTAATTCAATATTTAGCTGGCTATCGGCCAGCTCTCGTGAGATTCATACCCTTTCTTGTCATCTAATCCCAATTAATCTTTTGTTGCTAAAAAGATTAAACTTGCTTTTTATGTAGTGCTTGAATAGTTTATACAAAATATGAATTTGTGGTGTTCAAGATAACATAGGGTTTTCAGGTAATTAAATTATTATCCATTTGTTTTTATTTGGGGCTAATATTATTTTCTATTAGCATAATAGGGGCCTATATGAGCTTGGTTTTTTACAATTCTTCTTTTACTTTATTTTTGGAGTGGGAGATTGTAAATTTTAATAGATTTACAATAATTATGCTTTTTTTGTTTGATTGAATAAGTCTTAGATTTATAAGTGTTGTTCTACTAATTTCTAGTATAGTCTTACTTTATAGCCACAGCTACATGAGGGGAGATCCTAATTTAGTTAAATTTATTTTTTTAGTGTTTTTATTTGTAGTATCAATAATTTTTATAATTATAAGTCCTAATTTAATTAGCATCTTATTGGGGTGAGATGGTCTCGGTCTAGTTTCCTATTGCTTAGTAATTTATTACCAAAATAATAAGTCTGCTAATGCCGGCATAATTACTATTCTGTCTAATCGTATTGGGGATGTTGCTATTTTATTGGCAATTTCTTGAATACTAAATTTTGGGTCTTGTAATTTTTATTTTATGCCTTTTATGTATAATAATAAAATAATACTTATTCTTTTGTTTTTAATTACTATCGCAGCCATAACTAAAAGTGCTCAAATTCCCTTTTCTGCCTGACTTCCAGCTGCTATAGCAGCTCCCACCCCAGTTTCCTCCCTGGTTCACTCCTCTACTCTAGTAACTGCTGGGGTTTACCTTCTTATTCGTTTTAGAAATATTATTAACTTCCACTTTATTCTTTTTGTGGTTGCTGTGGCTACAATAGTTATAAGAGGGATTGGGGCTAATTATGAAATAGATTTAAAAAGGGTTATTGCTTTATCAACCCTCAGTCAATTGGGAGTAATAATAATAATTTTATCTTTAGGGATAGTGGAACTATCTTATTTTCACCTGTTAAGTCATGCACTATTTAAGTCTTTACTTTTTTTATGTGCTGGATTTTATATTCATTCAATGGGAGATTGTCAAGACATTCGTTATTTAGGCTCTCTTTGGGTTGGCTCTCCAATTATTTCCTTGTTTTTTTTTGCTTCTTCAATTTCTCTCTGCGGATTTCCCTTTATAGCAGGATTTTATTCTAAGGATATGCTTTTAGAGTTTTTTTTTATAAGAAGAATAAACCTATTCATACTTGCTGTTATTTTTTTTGCTACTGTACTTACTTTAATGTATTCTATCCGATTAATATCTTTTGTATTTATCGGACTTTTATCTTATAGGACAGTAGTAAATAAGCAAGACGATTTTGGCATGGTTTTGCCGATAAGCATTCTTTTTATTATATCTATCGTGGGGGGGGGCATCATATTCTGATGTTTTTTCCCACATTTTTTTATTTATCTTTCTTATTATATGAAAACCATAGTTTTAATTAGCTTATCAATTACATTTTTATTTATAATAGTTAAAACTATTATTAAGTCTTATATTAAGGAATCCTCTTTTTTTGTTAGCCTTATGTGGGGGCTACCTTATATCTCTTCTATATTATTTATTAATTTACTTCACAGAGGGTTAAAATATTTAAGCTTTTTCGATCAGGGTTGACTTGAATTCTTTGGTGGCAAAAAAAGATTTTACCTGATAACAAATAAGACAGGGTATGTAGATAAGTTTAACACCCTTGGGGTAAAAAATTATTTGCTTTTTTTCCTATTAGTTAGTGTTATAGTTTGTCAGTTTATTTAATTTAAATAGCTTAAATATTAAAGCATAGTGTTGAAGTTACTAGGATAGTATTTTACTTTTAAATAAAACTTTTTTTTTAAAAAAATATTAAATTTATTTATATAATGAAAATATATTGTTTTTCTTAAACTACATTAAAAAGGAAACATAGGAATTTAACCCATATACTCTTAAGTTAGCGGCTTAAAGTTGATCTTCTTTCCTTTGTTTTAAGGAAAATAAAATTCTTATGGCCATTAACAGTGACTAACTATTAATTAGTTTCTTAAAAAAAAAAAGAGGGGTTTCATAAACCTAGTTTTCAGGTCGAAATTGAATGCTTAAAGCTTCCTATTTAAAAGTAGATCTTGTAGATACTTTTTACATGCAAAATAAATGTTATTTTTAACTACTACTCTACTTTTGTCAGTCTAAGGAGCCTTCATTTCATTCATGAATGGTTCCCACAATTAAAATTATAATAAACACTAAAGTTAGCCCCAGCCAAACTTCTTGTCCCATTCAATTAAATAAAATGGGTATTGGAATAATAATGGTAATTTCTACATCGAAAATTAAAAAAATTACTGCTAGTAGATAAAAATGTAAAGAAAAGGGCAGACGAGATATTCTTTTTGGGTCATACCCACATTCAAAGGGACTAATTTTTTCTCGTGAGAAAATTCTTTTAATTGAAATTGTTGAATTTAAAAAAATTAAAATAATTGAGATGCCCATAGCTAGTAAGAAAGCTGTAAAAATTATGCTTTCCTAAATAGGACTCTTTAATTGGAAGTTAAAATTACTTTTTATAATAAAAGCATAGTTTATGAGCCCCATCAATAAATGTTTATATAAAGAAATAGTCAAACTACATCTACGAAGTGTCAATACCAGGCTGCAGCCTCAAATCCAAAATGGTGCGTTCTAGAGAAATGAGCCTCATTTATTCGTAAGAAACAAATTAGTAAAAAAGTTGTTCCAATAATAACATGTAAGCCATGAAACCCAGTAGCCATAAAAAATGTTGCTCCATAAACTGCATCAGAAATATTAAAGTTAGCCTCTCAATACTCCAGTCCTTGAAGAGAAGTAAAATATACCCCCAAAACTAAGGTTATAATTAATCTTATGCTGGCCTGAGAAAAATTATTCTCAATGATTGAGTGATGGGTCCACGTTACGGTTACTCCTGACGAAAGAAGTACGATAGTATTTAATAGTGGGATTTGAAATGGATTAAAAGGAGTAACACCTACTGGTGGTCATAGTAGTCCGATTTCAATACTAGGAGATAGTCTTCTATGAAAGAATGCCCAGAAGAATGATAAAAAGAAAAAAATTTCAGACACAATAAATAAGATTATACCCCATTTTATTCCAGTAACCACATTAAATGTATGCAGTCCCTGGAATGTTCTTTCCCGAGAGACATCCCGCCATCATTGATAAGATGTAATAATTAAAATTAAAAGTCCTAATAATATAAGTTCTATTTGTATAGAATGAAATCATTTTACTAACCCAGATGTAAGGGTTAGGGCCCCAATTGAAGCTGTAATAGGTCACGGACTTTGATCAACTAGGTGAAATGAATGGTTTTTTTTAACTATCATTAATGATCAGAAATTTCTCTAGTGTATAAGGTTACTAGAACTGAAAATACATAAGACTGAATAATAGATACGGAAAGTTCCAAGGCTAAAAGTAAAATTTGTGCAATAACAACCAACCCTATAATGTATGAAGTGGCGCCCACCGCCTGATTTCCTAGTAGTGTTATTAATAGATGTCCTGCAATTATGTTCGCCATAAGTCGGACTGCTAGGGTTATAGGTCGAATAGTGTTTCTAATAGTCTCAATTAACACTATAAAGGGTATTAAGGCGGTGGGCGTGCTTTGAGGCACTAAATGCGCAAACATATGAATTGAATAATTTATTCAGCCATAAAGTATTAGGGCTAATCACAGAGGTAGTGCTAGGGACAGGGTAATTGTTATATGACTAGTAGCGTTAAAAATATATGGAAATAAACCAAGAAAATTATTTATTAAGATAAATGTGAATAGTATAATTAGTAAAGAAGTTAATCCCTTTCTTGAAGTAGGTCCAATAATAGTTTTGAATTCTTGGTGTAAGATAAATAATATTTTTTTAAGTAAAGTGTTAAATTTAAAAGATCCCCTTCAGTATTTAGGTACTAAAATTAAAATAACAATAAATAAAGCGACTCAATTATTTAAGATTTTGAAAGAAGAAGTGGGGTCAAAAATAGAAAATAAATTGCTTATCATGTTCAATTGTTTTGAGATTTATTCTTAAAGCTAAAATGTTTATTAGCTTTAACTGAGGCTTCTAAGTAGAAATAGTTTTTTCTTACTGTGATTAAGGCTCCTATAGTAGATAAAATAAATAAAATTTCTCATATTAAAGGGGATATTTGTGGAATTAAGAAATATCTATCGGATAACTCAGATCTGACACTTCTACGTTATTATTTTAACTAAATTCTTTCATTAAGAGCAATTCATGCTATAGTATGATTTAAGAGATCATTGCTTATTTTGTTTCAGCCACTTAATGTTAGACTATTTTTTTAATTCATCTTAAAAAATTTTTTGTTGTAGAAGACTCAATAGAAATAGGCATGAATCTGTGATTTGCGCCACAGATTTCTGAGCATTGCCCATAAAATAGCCCAGGGCGGTTAGTAAAAAATCTAATTTGATTTAACCGCCCTGGCACTGCGTCTACCTTAACCCCCAGTCTTGGTACTGTTCAAGAATGTAATACGTCTGCTGCAGTAATTAAATTTCGTACTTGTGTTATTATGGGTACTACGGTTCGATTATCAACATCGATTAAGCGAAACGAGCTGTCTATTATTTCTGTTAACGGAACCATGTAAGAGTCGAACTCCAAGGAAGAAAAATCTGAATACTCATATGATCAGTATCACTGATGTCCAATAGTTTTAATTGTAAGAGAAGGCTTGTAAACTTCGTCCAATAGGTAAAGAAGACGAATAGAGGGGAATCCAATAAAGAGTAAAATAACAGTTGGAACAACTGTTCAAAATAATTCTAATGAGTGTGACTCTAACATTATTCTATCTATGTCCTTATTTGAAGTTGTCTTAAATAGGTTATACCCGACAATAGTAATAATTAAAATTAAAATTGTTATGGCATGATTGTGGAAAAAAATTAACTGTTCTATTAAAGGTGAAGATGCATTTTGAAAATTCAAGGCTGATCATGTAGATATACCTAAAAAAGATTTTAATTCTTATGGATGAATTTTAAGCTCATTACAATTTTCTGCCACATTAGAACTTAACAAGTAGGGTTAATTCAATATAAGAGTGATCAGAAGGGGGTGTATTTTGTAGTCACTCAATAGAAGGAGAGGTTAGAAAGTTTCTATTAACCATTCGGCTTGAAGATAGTGCTTCTCATAAAATAAATATAAACATAATTACTGCAATAACTGAGGTATAACTACCTACTGAGGAGACAATATTTCATATTGCATATGCATCTGGGTAGTCAGAATAACGACGCGGCATGCCATTTAGCCCTAAAAAATGTTGAGGAAAAAAAGTTATATTTACTCCAATAAATATTGTAATAAATTGAATTTTTAGTCAGCTTGAGTTTATAGAAGTACCTCTTAATAAAGGAAACCAATGAACTAACCCACCTATAATAGCAAATACTGCTCCCATGGACAGCACATAGTGAAAATGTGCTACTACATAATAAGTATCATGAAGCACAATGTCAATAGATGAATTAGCTAAAATAATTCCAGTCAATCCCCCAAGAGTAAACAAGAAAACAAACCCCAAGCTTCATAGTAAAGATGGAGTAATAGTAAGGTTAGCCCCCTGAAGGGTTGCAATTCATCTAAAAATCTTGACCCCAGTGGGGATGGCAATAATTATAGTAGCTGCGGTAAAATAAGCTCGAGTGTCTACATCCATTCCGACAGTAAATATGTGGTGGGCTCAAACGATAAACCCCAATAAACCAATTGCTATTATAGCATAAATTATTCCCAACTGGCCAAAGGTTTGTTTTTTACCACTCTCAAAGGTAATAATATGAGAGATTATTCCAAATCCAGGTAAGATTAAAATATAGACTTCTGGGTGGCCAAAAAATCAAAATAAGTGTTGGTATAGAATAGGATCTCCTCCTCCTGCGGGGTCGAAGAAGGAGGTATTTAAATTTCGGTCTGTTAATAACATTGTAATGGCCCCGGCTAAAACAGGAAGGGATAAAAGTAACAAGATGGCTGTTAAAAAAACAGATCAAACAAAAAGAGGGGTTCGATCCCATGTTATTCCAGGAGAGCGTATGTTAATAATTGTTGTAATAAAATTAATAGCCCCCAAAATCGATGAGACCCCTGCTAGATGCAGTCTAAAAATTGAAAGGTCCACTGAACCACCTGCGTGGGATACATTAGACGCAAGAGGGGGATACACGGTTCATCCTGTCCCAGCTCCACTTTCTACTAACCCCCCAGCTAGCAATAATGTTAAAGAAGGGGGCAAAAGTCAGAATCTTATATTATTTATTCGTGGAAAGGCTATATCGGGGGCTCCGATTATTAAAGGTACAAGTCAATTTCCAAATCCACCAATCATGATTGGTATCACCATAAAAAAAATTATAATAAAAGCATGAGCTGTAACTATTACGTTATAAATTTGGTCATCTCCGATTAAACTACCAGGTTGTCCTAATTCTAGTCGAATTAATACTCTAAAAGCGGTGCCAACTATAGCGGATCAAAATCCGAAAATTAGATATATAGTTCCAATGTCCCTATGGTTTGTTGAGAATATCCATCGAATTAGAAGAGTGTCTGATTTTAGGTGTTAAACTGTAAATTTAATTAGGGGTCCAAAGCCCCTCTTCTTAACTTATTAATACAATTGAACTGCAAATTCAATTTTCTCTTTTTAAAAAGGTAGGTTTTATAAAATTTACAAGGATTTTTCTTATATAATAAACTTTGAAGGCTTATAGTTTTATTAACTTAAAATTTTAAAAAGGTGAAATTTTAAGTTAATAAAACTATAAGAGGAGAAGCAGTATTTATAGTCAGGCTTCTTCATAAAAATAACTGGTTTATATTGCTAAAAGTTTTTTCCCTGATATTTTTTTTAATCTTGTTCTGAGACGATAAAAAGATTGAATAGCATAAACGAATATAATACAGTAATGAGATAAAAGAGGCCCCCAACAGAACAACCATCGAGTAAATTAGACTTACGGCAATTATTTTTTTAATGACTACTAGCTTTCCCAAAAATCCCAAAAATGGAGGGAGCCCCCCTATAGATAAAATATTTATAGAGAAAGTTAATTTTCTTGAATTGGTCAAGTAAGTTTTTAATAAATCAGAGACTTTTTTTACCCTAAATAATCTTAACCATAAAAAGAATCCAATTATAATTATGGTATATATCAAAAAATATGTCACTCATGTTTTTATTCTAATTAATACCCCCGAGATTATTCATGCCCCATGGATTATAGAGGAGTAAGCTACGACTTTAATAATAGAGTTTTGATTTAATCCGCCTAAAGCGCCAACAATTGCGCTTAATATTAAAAATAAAAATAAAAGACTGGATTTAGAATAGGATAGAAATATAAAAGGGGCAACTTTTTGCCACGTTAAAATAATAAATGATTGTGTTAAACTTGTAAATTCTAATACTTGAGGAAGTCAAAACTGGAACGGGGGAATTCCAGACTTTATTACCATAGCTAGAGTAAATGCGTCTCTTCTTATTCTTATACTGGGGGAGTATAGAGAATAATATAAAACAATAAATGAGGTGATAATAATAATAGAAGCAAAAGTCTGAACTAAAAAGTATTTAATGGCTGATCTAGTAGAATTTAAATTAATTTTATTAATTAAAAGGGGGATTAATATTATTAAATTAATTTCTAAGGCTAGCCAAGAAATTACTCAACTATTGCAAGAGATGGCCAAAATGGTGCTATTAATTAAAATTAATATAAATATAAGGTTACTTGATTTTAAAAACATTAAAAAGAGAATAAAAATTCATATTTGAGGTATGAGCCCAACAGCTTTAACTTTAGCTTATCTTTTTTTTGAGAGAAGAATAAAAATACATTATATTTATTTTATACGAATAAAAAATTTTGAGTTTTTAGGAACTAGTGAAATTCTGGTAATATAAATAAATAAGAAAGACAGAAAAACTGTATAATCTACTCTATCAAAATAACCCCTAAAATTCAGGCACTTTCTT